TTGGGATAGATGTAGATGAACAATACCCCCCCTAGAACCGTATAGGAAGTTTTCTCCTCGTACGGCTCGAGAAAAAATGATTTGATTCAAAGGTTTGTCTATGTATGCAATTCTAAGAAATTAAATGACAAATGGCCTATAAAATCAATTAGACTATGATTTCAGTCTTTTTTTTCTTACTGAAAATGAAAAAGAAACCATTCGTACTCATAACTCAAGTTGGATAACTCTCAAATAGCTCAAAGAAAAAATCTTTAGTCAATTTCATTTATTGAGTGGTCTTTACTCCCTTTTGTTTGTCTCGTTTAAATTCTATTTGGATTCTTTAGTCTGATCCAATTATTGAGACTATCGAGACAATTAAAATGGTCTTTCCTTGTTCTTAGATCCTTTATCCTTATTTTAAATCAGTGGGTTTAGACATTACTTCGGTGCTTCTTAATCCTTTCAAAATGGCAGCAACATACCCTTTTTGATTTCTTTCTAGCAAAGAATCCTATGGACAGTTGATTCCCGCATGATACACTTTGAATCGAAAAAAGTTTGATCAATTCCAACAAGTTTTGCTTTTGAATTGGAAACTTGCTCGAATTGGATCCTTTCGATTTCTATATATGATATGGAAGATGCATTTACGAAGTTGTTCCAATTGATTAATTGGCATTAACCCTAGATCCTTGCCCCCGAGAAATGCATTAATCCTTTCTACTCGAGCTCCATCGTGGACTATTTACAACCCAACAAAAAACGAAGGGTTCGAGTGTAACAGAACAAACAATGTCGAGCCAAGAGCACCCTCATTCCTAGATAAATCGAAAATGGTGGATGTAAAAATCCACAACGGATCGTGTCCTTCAAGTCGCACGTTGCTTTCTACCACATCGTTTCAAACGAAGTTTTACCATAATATTCCTCTAATTTGGAACCGGTATGGAATTGATTCAATTATGGAATCATGAATAGTCATTGGTTCAGCTGTCCATAGACATCGTAATCTAGACTCCCTCTTCTATACTAGACTCCCTCTTCTATATATAATATATAATATGTAGAACGATTTTTCTGAAAAAGTCTTAGCAAGACAGCATCTTTAACATACATAAAGAATCTATAGATAATAGAAAGAAATAGAAATATATAAACGAATAACTTTTTGAATCTGCATCTTCAAGTGACTCAATAGGATAATTTCCTACTTTTTGAGTACCAAAGATTCCACTTACAAGGAATCATTCAAAATATTTATTCAAAATATTTCTAATTGAAATTGAAAAAGTTTCCTATTTAGATATCATTATTGAATTTAAAGAAAATTGGACAATAAGCATCACGTTTGATCTTCATAGGAAGATAAGTCTTTCTTTTGTAATTGACCCATCACTAATTTAATTGAAAATAGATAAATAGATCAAAGAAAAGAAGAGAAAAGAAGAAAGAAATCCAATTTTTTTTTCATGAGATGTATAAAAAAATGATGTAAGTTAAGATTTGAACCTCTATTCTTTTCATCTGATTACGAAAATCAAAATCGAAAAAAAATCGGGAGGGGTTTTCGTATCTATCAGATAGACTGAAGAGTTGTCACTGTGATAGATATTTTCAAATATTGAAATTATTTCAGTTTAAATAATTTAATAATTGAAAGGATCACAAATCTTTTTCACAAAAACCCAAAAATTATTGTCGAACGATACATACCATATAAGCTAAACATTTCCTCATTTTATATGATTATATGGTATGTATTTTGTTTAACTTTAACATGGGGTTGAGTAATATTTTAATAATCGACTCTTGTCATAAAGTGAATAAAAGGGATAGGATAAATCACCCCTGCCTCAATCGTTCCATAGATTTCCAATTTTTCATTAGAGCCAAACACAAAATACCTAAAAAAAAATGAGATTCAAAGAAAAAAACATTGGCTCCATAACATATTTCTATATGATATGGAACTTGCTCATTTGTTAATAAGATTTGAACAGACACATATATTTAAATTAATATGGATTAACTCCTATCCACTCCCCTACTTCTTTCTATCAGAATAATGGAGCATAAAAAAATGGATGCGCTGGGACGGAAGGATTCGAACCTCCGAATAGCGGGACCAAAACCCGTTGCCTTACCGCTTGGCCACGCCCCACTTCAATTTCTAATCTACATGAAGAAAGAATAATATGGGTATTGGTTGTTTGTCAACTCCAGTCCAAATATCTATATATCTATAGAATAAATTGGTACTAGGATTTTGATACATATAGATCTAGAATTGATCTGAATTTATTGATCATTACATAGAATTCAATTAACATATTGTATGAAAGTATGATTTCTTCTATTCTCCTTTGAGAATTGGAGGATTTTTGATTGGGTGGATTCAAAGAAAAAGAAGGATTTTTTGTCTACCTTACTTACTTTCTTCCTTTTTCCTTAGATCAAAAACTCAATCAAAATGCAATTATCTCCAAGAACAAAATGTCTGTTATGCTTAATATCG